AATCGCCTGAATCTCAAGACGTTCTTCGAACCAATCATAAACTTTATTGAGATAGGTAAACCAAGGTTACTCCCCCTCCAAGAACTGTATATGAGAATTTCATCTCGTACAGCTCAAACAAAAAAAAGACCCAAATACTGATTGAAACGGATATGGAATATAAAGTTTTAAACTTCTCTCTCATTCAATATTATTTAAAGATATGAAAGAATCAAAATGCGAAAACTCTTCTTTGTGGTTAAATGCCAAAAAATCAAGTAAGCTCATTCGTCTTTATGTTGTGTTGATCGTTACAGGCCTCTTGAATCTTCTAGATTACCTACCTTTATTGTCTTTTTTATTTGGTATTTGTATGGAACGGGGATGGGGATTTCTTCTTGTTTTCTTTATTATTGATAGGAATTCTCTTGTTAAGACCCTACTTAACTAATCAATTGAAACCTCAGATTCATACGAGAACCACGATAATTCAATGAAACCTTCAAAGTCCAAAGTTCACTGAGTGAGAACCATTGGATCATCACTTATTCAATCAAAAAAATAGCTATAATGATTAAAAACATAAAATACAAAGAAGCGTTTGTCCTTTGATCCAAATAAGAGTTTAAAAGCAGAAAAATATTTTGATTTATTAAAGTTTATAAGATAGAACGGAAAGAAGTCCGGCTACGAGGTCTGAGTATTAAGTATGAATCATAGTTCGAATACTTTGTGATCTATTTGATCTATTTCGTGCTCCAGATACTCGAATGAATATCCGACGAAGTAAAACCATCTTGATAAAGATGACAGACCCCATTCTCTGTACTATCCATAGGGTCAATTCTAACAAGTCACACACTCATATTCCGGAAATATACAATGCAGAAAAAAAATTTCGCGGTCGAACTACCAAAGAAGAATAGGTTAAAATTGTTAGACCTACATACTTTACTTTTTTGTATGGAGCTAAAAGCTAGAACTTCAAGATTCTAATTCACTGAAATTCCATCCAGTAGAACAGAAGAATTATAAATCTCCAAAATAATAGATAGGAATACCGCAAATAAAGCCATTGCAACACCCATCAAAGGGGTCGTTCCCCATCCAGGAGCTACTTTACCATATTCGGAATTCAATGGTTTCAATAACTTCCCTACAGTAGTGCTTCTTGGACCAGATCTAGAACTATCCTCAACAGTTTGTGTAGCCATAAATCTTATTTTGTATTCATTACGATCTGTTGACTTTGTATACCATTCCGTTGTAAATAAATGATCTTAGCATAGATCCATTGTGGTCTTTCAATTCTATAATAATGGAAACAGCAACCCTAGTCGCCATCTTTATATCTGGGTTACTTGTAAGTTTTACTGGGTATGCTCTATATACTGCCTTTGGGCAACCCTCTCAACAACTAAGAGATCCATTCGAGGAACACGGGGACTAGTTGACGTAATCAGCCTCCAAATATTTGGAGGCTGATTACGTCAATGAAGATAATGCAAAATTATTTCATTTTTTAGTTGAAATTTTAGGCGGTTCCCGAAAAAAAATAGCGAAAAAAATTATCCCTAAAGTGGATACTAAGAGAAATGTATAAACCAATGCTTCCATAAATTTGATCGTGGTTTACAATTATAGCTTTCATACCTGTTTTGTTTACTTGGGAGTATCCCTCTGGATAAAGAAAGAAAGAAAAAGAGTCAAAGAAACGACAGCGATTTAAATCAAGATTCCTACAGTACCCTGCCTATTAAATAAAATCGCAAACAGAAACTAGAAGAAAAAAAGCAATGTTGCATCAGACTGCTTGTCTTTTTGTAGTTGGATCTCCAAGTTTTTGGAATGCCCCAAATTCCACTTGAGCATCCAAATCTGGATCAATACCAGCAAAAACATCTCTGAAGAGGGTTCTAGCACCATGCCAAATATGTCCAAAGAAGAAAAGTAGAGCAAACGAAGCATGTCCAAACGTAAACCAACCTCTTGGACTGCTACGAAAAACACCATCGGATTTCAAAGTCGCACGATCTAATTCAAAAATCTCACCCAATTGAGCCCGTCTAGCATATTTTTTGACAGTTGCGGGATCACTATAACTCACTCCATTGAGTTCACCACCATAAAACTCAACAGTTACACCTACTTGTTCGACACTATATTTTGATTCTGCCCTTCTAAACGGGACGTCGGCTCTAACAATTCCGTCTCCGTCTACCAAAACAACCGGAAATGTTTCAAAAAAAGTAGGCATACGGCGTACAAAAAGTTCACGCCCTTCTTTATTTCTAAAGACGGGGTGTCCTAACCATCCAACAGCTATTCCATCCCCATTGTCCATTGAACCCGCTCGGAATAACCCCCCTTTTGCTGGATTATTACCAATATAATCATAAAAAGCTAATTTTTCCGGAATTTTAGACCAAGCTTCTGATAAACTTTGATTTTCAGACAGTCCAGCACTAACTCTTCGATATATTTCTTGTTGAAAGTATCCCTGATCCCATTGATAACGAGT